ATTGATAGAGTGAATAGATCCGCCATTTCTGGGAATCTCTCTTCTGATTCAAAAAAATCGTGGCGTAACGCGTATCCCCCTTTGTTCCGGTCATGGAATAGATGAAAGAAATCAAAAAATGGATTTTTGTTCAAGAATGAAATCTTATTGGAACTGTCCATATCCGGTTCATCCTTCGGAACCATATCACATCCCGAATCTGGTTCCGAAGGATGAATTGAGACGGTATCTTGTAAATACGTAATTATCTTGAATATATCAACCATTTCTTTCTTTTCCGCTCGCCTGGAAGGGACAAAAGAAACATCTTGTTTTTTCTTCAACAATTTATGATCTCTAGTGGACCTCTCAGTAGGATTCGAACCCAGATGAAGTTCTGACCATCTGTCAGAGAAAAAAGAACGAATTGATCTTGTAGGATTCCCAAGAAATTCTTCGATTTCTTCCGGAAGCAGATGATTATTCATCCGCTTCTCAGGTTCTGTGAATAGCCAGGACATGGAGGAAGATCCAAAAAGGCATTTCGGGAATCGATCTGATTCTATCTCTGTTCGTTCCGTTTGAAGAAAGGAAGGATCCCAAAGAATCGATCTCTCTTTTAGTTGCTGAATCTCTGTTTGATCGATCAATGTGTGATATTCTGAATTCTCATTTCTAACGGAATCGAAATGATCTCTGGATTGATCAGAAGAAGATCCTTTCCATTGGCTAGAATCCGTTACTTGAACGAAAATAGATCTTGTGGAATCATATTGAATATTTGACAATACATTCCGTACCTTGCTAAAAAACCGATCCTTGTTTACCAACCACACATTGTCTAACCAAATCCAATTCTCTCTCGAGACGTTCCTCAAAAAATCCGATTCGTGCTGATTCTTCCCCCAACTAACGAAGAGATCTTGGCGGAATTGCCACATATGAAATTGAGCACAATTTTGCAAAGAAAGACCCCACTTGTTTCTCGAGAAGAGATGAGAAACATGCTCAATATCATTGGATTGCATAGTTGCCCCAGCTCCTTGTTGTTTGAAGAAACTCTCCCCCTGAATTGGTCTTTTTTCACGAAAAGCAGACATGAGATAACAAATCAAGTCTTTCCCTAAGATTTCGAATAGCTGTCCCGAATTCAAGTTGATTATGTTTCGTTTCTTCCTCGGAGAAAGACGATCAAACAATTCCCAATCATGGTCCTTGCGGATCGGATCATCCGTATAGGATAAAAAAAGAAACTCCAGATATTTGCTATCTTTCTCTTTGAATGAGATCTCAATTCCAGCTACGGTTTCATTAGATATCTGACAACTAGAATCCCTCTTTTTTCCGATCCGGTTCCTCCACCACCGCGAACCCCGGTTAGATTCAGGCATGATACGCTTTTTCTTTATTGGGATAACCCAAGTACTCTCTTGCGGATCCATGAAACAACTCTCAGAAATCTTTTTCCCTTTTGGAAGATACAGGAGCGAAACAATCAACCTATTTCTATTGGAAGACCAAAAAGATTCTTCCAATGTCTCCTTTCTGGGTCCAATGGAATTCATAGGTATAGGAAGAAGCCCCATCAAATAGAGATTTTTTCTTTCGACCATCTTTCGATTGTTAATACGAGATAGAAGGACCACTACTACAAGCAGTACTAAACCTTTGATCGTGAAATATCGATTGCTTGTTGCACCCTGTGAATCACGTGAAAGTAGGATACTCCAAATTCGGGGGTCAAAGAGTTTCATAAAACGTTCTTGGTGGAAAAAAATGTGAGTGAAAGATCCCACTGAATCGAATTTGATCCATGAATCTAAGAAATAGTGAGAATTCTTGATCTCTCTCAATATCTCTCTCAATTCGAATATCCAGGATTTGAATTGATGTCGTTTCATTGATTCCTCCTAAAGATTTCATTTCAATTGGAATTTGGTTATTCACGATGTACGATGATCCCTGTTAAGCATCCATGGCTGAATGGTTAAAGCGCCCAACTCATAATTGGCAAATTCGTAGGTTCAATTCCTGCTGGATGCACGCCAATGGGAACATTCAATAAGTCTATTGGAATTGACTCTGTATCAATGGAATCTCATCATCCATACATAGCGAATTGGTATGGTATATTCATACCATAACATATGAACAGTAAGAACTAGAATTCTTATCGATACTGGAACTCATAGGGAAGAAAATGGATTTATGGATGGAATCAAATATGCAGTATTTACAGAAAAAAGTATTCGGTTATTGGGGAACAATCAATATACTTCTAATGTCGAATCAGGATCAACTAGGACAGAAATAAAGCATTGGGTCGAACTCTTCTTTGGTGTCAAGGTAATAGCTATGAATAGTCATCGACTCCCGGGAAAGGGTAGAAGGATGGGACCTATTATGGGACATACAATGCATTACAGACGTATGATCATTACGCTTCAACCGGGTTATTCTATTCCACCTCTTATAGAGAAAAGAACTTAAAGCAAAAGACTTAATAACACGGCAATACATTTATACAAAACTTCTACCTCGAGCACACGCAATGGAGCCGTAGACAGTCAAGTGAAATCCAATCCACGAAATAATTTGATCTATGGACAGCATCGTTGTGGTAAAGGTCGTAATGCCAGAGGGATCATTACCGCAGGGCATAGAGGGGGAGGTCATAAGCGTCTATACCGTAAAATCGACTTTCGACGGAATGAAAAAGAGATATCTGGTAGAATCGTAACCATAGAATATGACCCTAATCGAAATGCATACATTTGTCTCATACACTATGGGGATGGTGAGAAGAGATATATTTTACATCCCAGAGGGGCTATAATTGGAGATACCATTGTTTCTGGTACAGAAGTTCCTATATCAATGGGAAATGCCCTACCTTTGAGTGCGGTTTGAACTATTGATTTACGTAATTGGAAGTAACCAATTAGGTTTACGACGAAACCTAGAAATCGATCACTGATCCAATTGGAGTACCTCTACGGGATAGACCTCAACAGAAAACTGTTGAGTAACGGCAGCAAGTGATTGAGTTCAGTAGTTCCTCATAGAAAATTATTGACTCTAGAGATATGGTAATATGGAGAAGACAAAATTGTTTGAAGCGCGCACAGAACCGGAAGCGCCCCTTGTTTCAAAGAGAGGAGGACGGGTTATTCACATTTCATTTGATGGTCAGAGGCGAATTGAAAGTTAAGCAGTGGTAATTAGAAAGACCCTCCGGGGAAAAATAGAGATGTCTCCTACGTTACCCGTAATATGTGGAAGTATCGACGTAATTTCATAGAGTCATCCGGTCTGAATGCTACATGAAGAACATAAGCCAGATGACGGAACGGGGAGACCTAGGATGTAGAAGATCATAACATGAGTGATTCGGCAGATTTGGATTCCTATATATCCACTCACGTGGTACTTCATCATACGATTCATATAAGATCCATCTGTCTAGATATCATCATATACATCTAGAAAGCCGTATGCTTTGGAAGAAGCTTGTACAGTTTGGGAAGGGGTTTTGATTGATAAAAAAGAAGAATCTACTTCAACCGATATGCCCTTAGGCACGGCCATACATAACATAGAAATCACACTTGGAAAAGGTGGACAATTAGCTAGAGCAGCAGGCGCTGTAGCGAAACTGATTGCAAAAGAGGGTAAATCGGCCACATTAAGATTACCATCTGGGGAGGTCCGTTTGATATCCAAAAACTGCTTAGCAACAGTCGGACAAGTGGGTAATGTTGGGGTGAACCAAAAAAGTTTGGGTAGAGCCGGATCTAAGTGTTGGCTAGGTAAGCGTCCTGTAGTAAGAGGAGTAGTTATGAACCCTGTAGACCATCCCCATGGGGGCGGTGAAGGGAGAGCCCCAATTGGTAGAAAAAAACCCACAACCCCTTGGGGTTATCCTGCGCTTGGAAGAAGAAGCAGGAAAAGGAACAAATATAGTGATAGTTTTATTCTTCGTCGCCGTAAATAGGAACATTGAAAATCGAATCTTTGGAATTGGAAAGAATGTGATGGGCGAACGACGGGAATTGAACCCGCGCATGGTGGATTCACAATCCACTGCCTTGATCCACTTGGCTACATCCGCCCCTTCCCTTATCTAGCTAAAGGATTTTCTCTTTTTTCCATTCATCATTAGACTTCAGATTAAGATCGAGATATTGGACATAGAATGCCAATTTAAAAAATGTAAAAAAAGGAGTAATCAGCCGTGACACGTTCACTAAAAAAAAATCCTTTTGTAGCTAATCATTTATTGGGAAGAATTGAAAAACTCAACAGGAGGGAGGAGAAAGAAATCATAGTGACTTGGTCTCGGGCATCTACCATTATACCCACAATGATTGGCCATACAATCGCTATTCATAATGGAAAGGAACATTTACCTATTTATATCACAGATCGTATGGTCGGTCACAAATTGGGAGAATTCGCACCTACTCTAACTTTCGTGAGACACGCGAGAAACGATAATAAATTTCGTCGTTAGTCGTTCTACTAAGTATTCATATGAAAAGAAAAGCCTTATCTTAATAGTTTTTAGACTTAAGAGTCTTTCTCTTTTATCTTCTTTCTCTTTTATCTTATAGTAAGAGTATAGGTATATTTCTTTTCTTTTTAGAGTAGACTAATAAGACTTAGACTTTTCTGACTTATCTTATACTATACTTCACCTAGGCACTTATCATTCATTGGCGGGGGAAAACTTTTATGATAAAGAACGAAAATAGAGAAGCAAAAG